TTCAGTTTATGGGGGGTAGTATGGGATCTGTAGTGGGCGAGAAAATCACACGTTTGATCGAGTATGCTACCAATCAATTTTTACCTCTTATTCTAGTGTGTGCTTCTGGAGGAGCACGCATGCAAGAAGGAAGTTTGAGCTTGATGCAAATGGCTAAAATATCTTCTGCTTTATATGAATATCAATCAAATAAAAAGTTATTCTATGTGGCAATCCTTACATCTCCTACTACGGGTGGGGTGACAGCTAGTTTTGGTATGTTGGGAGATATCATTATTGCCGAACCTGATGCCTACATTGCATTTGCGGGTAAAAGAGTAATTGAACAAACATTGAATAAGACAGTACCTGAGGGTTCACAAGTAGCTGAATATTTATTTCATAAGGGCTTATTCGATCCAATCGTACCTCGTAATCCTTTAAAAGGCGTTCTAAGTGAATTATTTCAGCTACATGCTTTCGTTCCTTTGAAAGAAAATTCAATTCAAGTAGAAACATATAAGCCTTAGATTTATTAAATAATTAAAAAATAATTAAATTAATTCTACATTTTATTATTTGTTTGGGGTGACCAAGTAGTTATTTAGTTAATTTAGTTTATAGAAATGAAAGGAAAAATTCGAAGAATGTATTTTTCTTTGGTAACATAAGATTGAATTGTAAAAAGAATCATGGGGATATTTTTTTATCGATATTAAATTATAATATTTTAATATTTATAATTTTAATTTTAATATTTATAATTTTAATATTAAATAGATTCAATTTTAAAAAAATTATAAAATTATAATATACTAATAATAATAAAAATAAATAAAAAAATAAAAAAAGTGGATTATCATACATATATTTCATGTAGAAAGATATAGAAAGATGAATAAGCCCGTTTATTTACACTTTTGATTTACATTAGATTATATACTTACTTAAGTAAGTTATATACTTAATAAAATAGATTATATATATTAGTATATATCAGTATCTCTATATATATTATATTAGTCTTTCTATATATTTATTCCTTATTATATCTTCGTATATATATAGAATATACTCTTCTCTCTTCTATTGTATATCTCTTAATATTGTATATATTCAATACTCACTTAAGTATAATTATACTAGTATAATTATATATGAAGTATAAGATATCTTTATAACAATAACAGGTTAAAATGTTAATATAACAACAAATATAATAATATATACCAGGTACAAATATTAAATCGAGGTACCCATTCTATGACAACTATCAGCAACTTACCCGCTATTTTTGTTCCTTTAGTGGGCTTAGTATTTCCGGCAATTGCTATGGTTTCTTTATCTCTTCATGTTCAAAAAAACAAGATTTTTTAGATATTATGGGGTTAAATCTTATCTATTTCTATTTTTTTTTAAACTTAGGCTTATTTGGATCATAACACAAATATCTATTTAGTAGAATATGGTATATAACGGGTAACTTCCTCCGAGCAGAAGCTCGTATACATAAACATCATATATGAGTAAATGACTTATAGATATTTGAAAAGAAAACGGGATCGGGATGAATTTCTGAAACGTAAAATCAATATATCTATAAGAAATCATATGCATATAAAAGGGGTTATTATTTTGGGTTAGCTCTAAGCAATTGATGAATTACTCCTAACGTTTCACAGCATAATAGTGCTAGTTGATGAGGGTTACTTCGGAAACAAAAAAATGAAAGTCAAATTTATTGGGGTTATGTTATCTCTCCATTATAATAAAATGCAACTAGATCTAGTATAGTATGAGTTGGCGATCAGACCGTATATGGATAGAACTTATAGCGGGGTCTAGAAAACCGAGTAATTTCTGCTGGGCCTTTATCCTTTTTTTAGGTTCATTAGGATTTTTGTTGGTTGGAACTTATAGTTATCTTGGTAGCAATTTTATACCGTTATTTCCCTCTCAGCAAATTCTTTTTTTTCCACAAGGAATCGTGATGTCTTTCTATGGAATTGCGGGTCTTTTTATTAGTTCATATTTGTGGTGCACAATTTCGTGGAATGTGGGTAGTGGTTATGATCGATTCGATATAAAAGAAGGAATAGTGTGTATTTTTCGTTGGGGATTTCCTGGAAAAAATCGTCGCATATTCCTGCGATTCCTTATGAAAGACATTCAATCCATCAGAATAGAAGTTAAAGAAGGTATTTATGCTCGTCCTATACTTTATATGGAAATCAGAGGCCATGGGTCCATTCCTTTGACTCGTATCGATGAGAATTTGACTCTACGAGAAATTGAACAGAAAGCCGCGGAATTGGCCTATTTCTTGCGTGTACCAATTGAAGTATTTTGAAAGCTTTCTTAGCAAAAGTTAAAGAAAAAACTATAACTCAAGAATTATCTTTCTCTTTTTTCTATAGCATAACTTAACTGAAGTTTATGCCAAACTCTGATTTAGAACAAAAAAAGTAAACGTACACGAAACAATCATAAAACGAAATAATTTTGTCCATAAATTTTTTTTATGCGTATGTAAATGCACTTAAATCAATTCAGAAACGAAAGAAGTAACAAATTGAAATAATAGATTCATCTCATATATCAAAACATTTCGAAATCGAGAAATTTCTCTTAATTATTCCTGTACTGCGGGCCACCGGCGAGCTTTTTTTTTTTTCAAAAATTTTTGATATCTTGATAAACGGGGAGGTCTTGCGTCTCGAAACTCGAATAATATTCAGTAATTTGAAATGGCTCTTTCGTGCAGTCACCAAAGGAGACAATTATTTCGAATTTCAGCAATATATATATTGAAAGAATATTCTATATATAATAATATTCTAGTTTATTTATTTTATTTCAACTCTTTATTATTCTATTTCTGTATTTCTATATTGTTTTTCTCTATTCTTTCTCAATTCAAGGACCAACCACTGTACTGAATCACAAATAAAAAACAGGGCTATAGCTCGAGACTTGTAATGTAATAGAACTGATACTTGATAGAAATATTAGTATCATATAGAGTCGACGACTGCGACGAGTTCATTTCAAAATTCACAGACGGGCAAATGGCAAAAAAGAAAGCATTTAATTCCCTTCTCTATTTTGCATCTATAGTATTTTTGCCTTGGTGGATCTCTCTCTCATGTAATAAAAGTCTGGAATCTTGGGTTAATAATTGGTGGAATATCAGGCACGCCGAAATTTTTTTGAATAATATTCAAGAAAAGGTTATTCTAAAAAAATTCATAGAATTAGAGGAACTATCCCTCTTCGACGAAATGATAAAGGAATACCCGGACGGGCGTTTACAAAAGCTTCACGCCGGAGTATACAAAGAAACGATCCAATTGATCAAGATGCACAATGAGAGTCGTATCCATACGATTTTACATTTCTCAACAAATATAATTTATTTCCTTATTCTAAGTGTTTATTCTATTTTAGGTAATGAGGAACTTATTTTTCTTAACTCTTGTCTTCAAGAATTTATATATAATTTAAGCGACACAATAAAAGCTTTTTCTATTCTTTTATTAACGGATTTATGTATAGGATTCCATTCGCCCCATGGCTGGGACCTAATGATTGGCTCTATCTACAAAGATTTTGGATTTGATCATAATGATCAAATTATATCTGGTCTTGTTTCTACTTTTCCAGTCATTTTAGATACAATTTTTAAATATTTTATTTTTCGTTATTTAAATCGTGTATCTCCGTCACTTGTAGTGATTTATCATTCAATGAATGATTGAAAAATGATCGAACGAGCCAATTATAATGTTTGTTACTTTGGACATAAGTAAAACAATCAAAAATGCACTTATTCTTTCTAGCCACCCCGGGGGGGGGGATTCCTTCAATATTCCAGTCAAATTATTTCCGTAAATAGCAGAATCGTAGATAGGGAACTATACTAGTGACTTATCTAATTTTATTGTAGAAATTTTTGGGATCAATGATTGGACCATGCCAACTAGAAATACCTTTTCTTGGATAAAGGAAGAGATTATTCGATTCATTTCCGTATCGCTCATCATATATATAATCACTCGGACACCCATTTCAAATGCGTATCCTATCTTTGCACAGCAGAGTTATGAAAATCCACGAGAAGCGACTGGCCGTATTGTATGTGCCAATTGCCATTTAGCGAACAAGCCCGTGGATATCGAGGTTCCACAAGCGGTACTGCCTGATACTGTATTTGAAGCAGTTGTTCGAATTCCCTATGATTTGCAACTGAAACAAGTTCTCGCTAATGGTAAAAAAGGAGCCTTGAATGTGGGGGCTATTCTTATTTTACCTGAGGGGTTTGAATTAGCCCCCCCCGATCGTATTTCGCCCGAGATTAAAGAAAAGATGGGAAATCTGTCTTTTCAGAGTTATCGCCCTACTAAAAAAAATATTCTTGTGATAGGTCCCATTCCTGGTCAAAAATATAGTGAAATCGCCTTTCCTATTCTTTCCCCGGACCCCGCTACTAAGAAAGACGTTCACTTCTTAAAATATCCCATATACGTAGGCGGGAACAGGGGAAGGGGCCAGATTTATCCCGACGGGAGCAAGAGTAACAATAATGTTTATAATGCTACAGCGGCGGGTATAGTAAGCAAAATAATACGAAAAGAAAAAGGGGGATACGAAATAACCATAGTGGATACATCGGATGGACGTCAAGTGGTTGATATTATCCCTCCAGGACCAGAACTTCTTGTTTCCGAGGGTGAATCCCTCAAACTGGATCAACCATTAACGAGTAATCCTAATGTGGGTGGATTTGGTCAAGGGGATGCGGAAATAGTACTTCAAGATCCATTACGCGTACAAGGCCTTTTGCTCTTCTTGGCATCTATTATTTTGGCACAAATCTTTTTGGTTCTGAAAAAGAAACAGTTTGAGAAGGTTCAATTATCCGAAATGAATTTCTAGATCCGCGGATTTTTCAATACCAAGTTATAAAAAGAACCAAATTTTTGTTGGAAATCGTTTATGTAATTCTGTATGATCAAAAAACA